TCCTTAATCTCATTTTTGCTAAATTTCATTTTATTACTCTAGTTAGGAATAACTTTACTTAACTTTTCTTAACCATCAATATAATTAATATAGTTATTTGTATTAACTAATAAATAGTATTGAATACTATTCAAAATACATTTGTACAATTCATATTAACAAAATCAAATTTCGAGAAAATAATCATCTAAGACGCCCTATTTGAAGCATCCCTGATGCAAATCAGTCAACATAAAAAGCAATATCTTTTGGATCGAAACCTAAAAAAAATACATAGAAGAACTTGCGTCCAATAGGATTTGAACCTATACCAAAGGTTTAGAAGACCTATGTCCTATCCATTAGACAATGGACGCTTTTTTTCACATTTCTTGTTCGGGTTTGGTGTTCTTAAAAAGATGATATTTATGGGGGTAGAATCTACGGAATTCTATATTCAATCTTAAAGATACACTCATAATAGAATATTTTTATATTATGATAGAATATAGGATTAATGATATTGAATATCAAAATATTCTTTTTATATAGAATACTATATCATTTTAGTAGAGCGGGTAGCGGGAATCGAACCCGCATCGTTAGCTTGGAAGGCTAGGGGTTATAGTAGACGTTGATTCATCATTGTTAACGTCTCTAATTCAAAACCGAACATGAAACTTTGATTTCATTCGGCTCCTTTATGGATGTATGAATCAATATCAAGATTGAAATAAGACCTGAATGAAATCAAAAAATTGTTGAACCATAACATCTATGTCAGCTGTCTCTTTGAATGCATTCAAAGAGATTTGGCTTTCTAGACAATCCCCTCTCTCTGGAATATAGAATAGGGTATTCTAACAATATTCTCTTAGTTACTTCGTTCTCTATTTCTATTTGATGTAATAGAATCCTTAGGAAAAGTTTTTTTCTTTCTACCGAGCTAAAACTAAAAAAAGTTTAATGTCCTTCGGAAACTAAAGACATCCTTATTTAATAGATAAGCTATTTTGCTTTAATCTTTCTTCTTTCTATTTCTAGAAGAATAGGGAAAGATTGAAGATTTAGTTACGACTCGAACTACACTTTTCTATCTTTATCCATGGATCTTTTATCCATACGCATAGTTATTGGGAGTCTTGATCCAATAAAACAAATTGTGTTTCGCTATCTGAAAATCCAATTTTCAAAATTTATCAAAAATTTGAACCTTGGACTCTCAAATCACGAGAATTTCGATTCTTCCTCGACTCCTTCTTAGTGAAGTGATAGGTAAAGGAAAGGATTCAATCCTTTTAAGAAAAAAAGTTTTTGTTCGGAATATGAAGCAAATCCGAGGGACCCCTTAACTCTAAAAGGGATTACTAAAACGAATCACACTTTTACCACTAAACTATACCCGCTACAATGCCATTATTGTTTATAAATAAATCTTTTGTCGAGTAATCAGCGTAATCAGAATCAGAATAAGAGATAGAATCCGAAAATAATAATGAAAATGATAGCATAGGTGTGTTTTAGTTTTTTTATTAGACCTAATCGGGTTTATTTCAATAAATTAGTTAAAGAGGACTCCTAATTATTAATAACTCAATAACAAGTTTCTTTCAGTACAGTACCTCTATACGAGGAGGGGGAAGAAAAAAGGAAGAAAATAAAGAATATTATTAATATTCGAATTAGATTATTAAGTCGATTCTAATTTAGAATTATGATAGAATAATAAATCAGGAAATAAAATAGAAGTCAATAATTCAAAAGACTAACGAAAAAAATTAAACTTTGATTCTAGGATATAGAATAGAATAAAAATTGTCCTTATATTGATATTTCATTCAATATTTCATTCAATAAAAAGAATTTTGTTAAACATTTTTTTGTAATATATATGATTTGGTACAAAAAAAGGCCTGGCTAGGTATGAACCAAGCCAGGATAAGAAAATAAACAATATATTTCGACAGAAGAAATATTTTGTATTTTCTTTCGTTTTTTGAAAGAATTCTTTCGACCCTTGTTTTTTCAATATCTATATAGATAGAATAGATTTTATCTAAGGTGAATAGAATTCTAATCTAAAATCGAATTTTAATAAAGATAACGAGAAATAAGGAAAGAGAGGTTTTTTTTCTATCTTACTTTTGGAAAGTAAGATTCAAAATTTCAAATTGGGAGAGATGGCTGAGTGGACTAAAGCGTCGGATTGCTAATCCGTTGTATGAGTTTTTCGTACCGAGGGTTCGAATCCCTTTCTTTCCGTTTTTGTTGATGAATTGATATTTGCTCTTTTTTTGAAATTCAAAAATGTACAATAAAGTCCTTTTTTTATTCGTCACGCCCGGGATTACGTCCTGGATCATTAGATAGGAATCCAAAGATAAAGAGAGAAACAAAGAATATCACTACTGTGTAAACAAAGAGTTTGAGAGTAAGCATTACACAATCTCCAAGTCATTTTTTGAAAAAAAAAAAGAGAGAGAATAGATTATCCTTTTTTCTACCACATATCCTATTTCGACACCAATAAACAAAACGGTTTCTAGAAAAATAACTCAAAAATGTATTTGCAATAAAAGTGGGTTGATCTCAAAAAAAAATTCTTTACTACCCTCTTTTGAGCCCCCTAATAGGGGGTTTCACTAAATCAAAGAATGACAAAAGCAAAGTTTCTAAAAAGAATCAGAATGAGAAAAGAATTCCAATTATCAATCGTTTGAATCGAGGGTTCATATTCTAAAGTTTATCAAATAATTATTAGCATTTTCTTTCTCGGAGAAATAATGTCTAGTACATTACTCAACATCTTATCGAAAACTTACAGCAGCTTGCCAAACAAAGGCTAATAGAAAAAACAGAAGGGGTATTACTGGCATAATATCTACGATAGGATTCAAAAAAGCGTAGGCCTCTGGCAATTTGACTACTAAAAAACTACTTGAATTCAAATAAAGGGTGAAATGAAAACAGAAGTAGATCAAACTAAAGATATTAAGCATAATAAACATTTATTTCCTGTATTGAACTTGGAGATAATTTAATTTTGATTGAGTTTTATTGGATATCTGTTAAAACAGAAAAAGAAAACTAAAAATTTTGATTTTGAAAATCAAAATAAAAGAATGGAAGAAATCGTATTTTAGACAATATTTTAATTAAATTCTATCTAATGATCAATAAATTCATTTTTCTCTCGCGCTCTACGTGTCAAAATCCTCGGAACAATCGATTTTTTGATTGGAATTGACGAACAACCAGTACTAATACTAATGTTTATTAGTATTGATTGAACAGAAAGACAAATGGGGCGTGGCCAAGTGGTAAGGCAACGGGTTTTGGTCCCGCTATTCGGAGGTTCGAATCCTTCCGTCCCAGGGAATACCTTTTTCTATTTTCTATCTAGAAAGACAGAATATAGATATTTAGATATTTTGAGAATAACGAAAGATTGTCATAAATGGATCTGAATCAAGTTGTGATTTGGATAACATAGGAGCTATAGATTTCAAGAATTTGAAATCAATTTCAAACAAATTAACAACAGATTGAACCCCTCCGCCTCCCTCCCTTCATTCGATCTATACTCTTAGAATAGAGTATAGAGTAGTTAATATTATTATTACTTAAGCTAAAAGAAATTAGTTAGTTGAAAAGCCTTAACTTCTCATATAACTATTATAACGATTAATAATCGAACACACTCATTTCAATACCTGGTCTAATACAAATTCGATGAAATTAAGCAGATGAAATGAATAGAATAAGTTAGTAAGAAAAAGGGTTATACATTATGTATTTTCTTTGAACCTTATTTTTAAGTATTTGAGAAAAATATCAAAATCTAATTTTCAATGTATCGAAATGTATGGAATAATAAGTAATTCATAGATCCTATATTTCTATTTGATTCCCCTAATTTATATTTAGTTTATTTAACTAAGCGTTATTTAACCCGCTCAGTCAGCCGAAACTACTCGTAAAAGAAAATCATGAATTTTTTTGCTTTTTTATAAGTATTTGATCCGCTGAAGATGGAATGTGGATTCAATAACAAAAATTTTTCAATTCCTAATATTTGATTTTCTAATCTTTCTGTTTCGATTTCGGATTGATAAATTGGTCTTTTTTCTTTAGAAAGAAAATCAAAAATAGCATATTGCAATTCAGTCAATAAAATGAAAAAAGAAAAATTGGTATGAAATTTGATTTTTGCTACGACTTCGTAAAAAAAGCAGTCATTCATAGAAATTGAAAAAAAAAAAATATGCATTCCTATGGAACAACTGTAACGAACGAACAAATGACTATTCGTGATTCCATAATTGAATCAATTACATACCAGTTAAAACCCGGGGGAATGTTATGGTAAAACTTCGTTTGAAACGATGTGGTAGAAAGCAACGTGCGGCTTGACAGACGGGATCGTCCGTGGATTCTTATATCCACCATTTGAATTATAAATGTGCTCTTGGCTCGACATCTTTTGTTCTCTTATACCAGAACCTTGGTTTTGTTTTTGATTGTAGTGTAAGATAGTACGTGATGTAGCTCGAGTCGAAACTATTGATTCTTTTCTCAGGGGCAAGGAATCTAGGGTTAGTGCTAATTAATAAGTTTTAACAACTTTGTAAGTATAGTGATTTTTTTACGTGTGATACTCTTTTCTATGAATCTTTCATTTTTATAGAAAAAAAGCATAAAAGGGGGCATGTTGCTGCCATTTTCAAACGATTTTAAGTCACCGAAGTAATGTCTAAACCCAATGATTCACGGTAACGATAAAGTATCTTGGAACAAGAAAATCCCCCTTTTTTTATTGTCTCGACAACTAGATTAAGAACGAAGGGTCAAAATCGATTTTGTTTTAATGGGGACAAAAAAAGATGGATTCGAGACTACTCAAAAAATGAAATGAATAGGCTTTTCTAATTTTCTTTTGAGCTATTTCATAGTTATCCAACTTGAGTTATGAGGAGAAAAATGGGTGTTTTTTTTTTCTATTGATATAAAATCAAATATTCAAAAATAATAATATTATTATTTTTGAATATTTCTTAATACTTAATATTAGTCTAATTTCTTTATGGATCTATTTGACCTTGTATATATAGACATCACTTCAATTTCTCGAGCCGTATGAAGCGAAAACTTCGTATACGTTTCTGGGGGGAGTTAGAGTTTGTCTGCATCGATCCCAATGAGCTGTTTATCGAATTGTTGCAATCGATGGTCGATCCCGAAGAGAAGGAAAAGATCTGTGTAAAATGGGTTTTTATGATCCTATAAATAGTCAAACCTATTTAAATATTCCTGCTATTTTATATTTTCTTGAAAAGGGTGCTCAACCTACAGGAACTCTTTTTGATATTTTCAAAAGGGCGGGGGTTTTTTATAAATTTCGTAAGAAATTCAATTAATAAAAAAAAAGGATAAGGGGGAAATTTTTATTTAGTTTTATAACTTTTTTTTAGTAGATCCCCCTCTCCCTCCCTCTTTTTCTTTCTTAACACTTTTTTTTACCGTGGCTTTTTATATATTGACAAGAGTCTATTGAGCAAATATAATTCGATCGTGGATAAACGGATCCATTTCCTCGCTTTTTTTGACTTGAAAATCGATTTTTGATTTCTTTTATTTTGATTTTTTTTTTTGCAAAATATTCTCTTTTTTGACTCTTAAATAAATGGGAATTTATGAAATTAATAATAATTTCAGAATTGAAAATTTTCGATGGATTTTTTGCTAGTTTGATGTTTTGATTGGGTTGTTCAATTTTATCTCTTTAGTGTTTTATCCAACCAAACATTGCCAATTTTTTGTTCTTCGGGTTGCTAACTCAACGGTAGAGTACTCGGCTTTTAAGTGCGGCTAGCATCTTTTACACACTTCAATGAAGTAAGGGATTCATTCATACCTTTGGTAGACTTTGTAAGACCACGACTGATCCTGAAAGGAATGACTGGAAAAAACAGCATGTCGTATGAATAGAGAATTCTGAGAATGTTTCAGTTTCAGAATCAGAATGGGGTCGAATGAATAAATGGATAGAGTTTTCCGACTTCAATTTCAGTTTTTATAAGGAAAAAGAGCAACGAGCTTTTGTTCTAAATTTGAATGATTACTCGATCTAATTAGACGTTAAAAATATATTAGTGCCCAGTACACGGGGGAAGAATTCTACTTGAGTGCATGATTCTAGTATCTTATCTATTTTCGTTTTTATTAATCAAATAAGTCCTAATTATTAGTTATGTCCTATTCTGGGTTGTACATAAATGTGTAGAAGAAGCAGCATATTGATAAATATATTGCTTTTCAAAAATCAAAAGAGCGATTGGTTTGAAAAATAAAGGATTTCTAACCCATCTTGTTTTGTTATCCTAGAAACAAATATAAACTATTTAGATTAAAAGAGAGGATAGAGAGTCTGTTGATGAGTCTACCTGTCTCCGAGATATCTAGTATTTTCTTACTATAACGCTTTGTTTTGACTGCATCGCACTATATATATCGTTTCATAATCAATAAATGGACTACTTTCTGTTTCTTTTGATTCCAATCCAATTTCCGATGAATCAATTTCAAGGATATTTAGACCTAAATAGATCTTGGCAACACAACTTCCTATACCCACTCCTTTTTCAGGAGTATATTTATACACTTGCTCATCATGTTTTAAAGAGATCAATTAGATCTATTTGGTTCGAAAATGTGGGTTATGACAAAAGAATTAGTTCAATAATTGGTAAACGTTTAATTATTCGAATGTATCAACAGAATCCTTTGATTATTTTGGATACTGATTCTAGACAAAATAGGTTTTTTGCTTTCAACAAGAATTTGTATTCTCAAATTCTATCCGAGGCATTTGCAGTCACTGTGGAAATTCCATTTTCTTTTCGATTATTCTTTTCCTTAGAAAGGAAAGAGGTAGATCAATTTCGTAATTTACGATCAATTCATTCAATATTTTCTTTTTTAGAGGACAAATTGTCCCATTTAGATTCTGTGTCAAATGTACTAATACCCTATCACATCCATCTAGAGATCTTGGTGCAAACCCTACGTTACTGGTTGAAGGATGCCTCTTCTTTGCATTTCTTACGTTTCTTTCTCTATGAGTATTGTAATTGGAATAGGTTTATTCTTCCAAAGAATTGGTTTTTTTCAAAAACCAATCCAAGATTCTTCTTGTTCCTATATAATTTTCATATATGTGAATACGAATCCATCTTTTTTTTTCTTCGTAATCAATCTTTTCATTTACGTTCAACATTTTCTGGATTCTTTTTTCAACGAATATATTTTTTTAGAAAAATCAAAAATCTTGTCAAAGTATTTATTCATAATGAATTTCGGGACATCTTGGAATTATGCAAAGATCCTTTTATGCATAAAGATCCTTTTATGCATTATGTTAGATATCAAGGAAAATCAATTCTTTCTTCAAATAATACGCCTATTCTGATTAATAAATGGAAATATTATTTTCTTCATTTATGGCAATATCATTATTCTATG